CGAAATAATGAGTCACCATTGATATCGACACATCTGAGCTCGCCAAATGTTCAGGAGTTCCTCTATTCAATCCTTTTCCTTCTTCTTGTTGCTGGACATCTCGTTTGTACACGTCTTTTCTTTGTTTCCCGAGCCTATAGTGAGTTACAGACAGAGTTCGAAAAGATCAAATCTTTGATGAATCCATCATACATGATTGAGTTGCGAAAACTTCTGGATAGGTATCCCACATCTGAACTGAATTCTTTCTGGTTAAAGTTCAAGAATCTCTTTCTAGTTGCTCTGCAACAATTAGGATATTCTATACGTTCTAAGAAGAAATATTTGAATATCAATCTCATCGATCTCATAAGTATCATACCAAATCCCATCAATCTAATCATTTTTTCGAGAAATACGAGACATCTAAGTCATACAAGTAAAGAGATCTATTCATTGATAAGAAAAAGAGAAAACGTGGGCGATCATTGGATTGATGATAATCCAATAGAATTCTGGTTCGCGAACAGTGATTCGATTAGTGATAAAGAAAGAGACTTCTTGGTTCAGTTCTCCATCTCCACCTTAACGGCAGAAAAAAGTATTGATCAAATTCTATTGAGTCTGACTCATAGCGATCATTTATCAAAGAATGACTCTGCTTATCAAATGATTGAACAACCGGGAGCAATTTACTTACGATACTTAGTTGACATTCATCAAAAGTATCTAATGAATTATGAGTTCAATACATCCTGTTTAGCAGAAAGGCGGATATTCCTTGCTAATTATCAGACAATCACTTATTCACAAACTTCGTGTGGGGCTAATAGTTTTCATTTCCCGTCTCATGGAAAACCCTTTTCGCTCCGCTTAGCCTTATCCCCCTCTAGGGGTATTTTAGTGATAGGTTCTATAGGAAGCGGACGATCCTATTTGGTCAAATACCTAACGACAAACTCCTATCTTCCTTTCATTACAGTATTTCTGAACAAGTTCCCGGATAGCAAGCCTAGGGAGTTGGTTCTTGATGAGGAGGATGAGAGTGACTATGATGTTAGTGACTCTATTGATGCTAGTGACTCTATTGATGCTAGTGACGATATTGATACTAGTGACCTTGATAGGGAGTTGCGGCGTATAGAGTGGCTAGCTGAGGATGTGATGAATGAGTTCACCAATATTGAACTGCTGGCGGAAGTAGACCGATTTTTTATCACCCTTCACTTCGAATTAGCAAAAGCAATGTCTCCTTGCATAATATGGATTCCAGACATTCATGATCTGGATATGAATGAGTCGAAGGACTTATCCCTCGGTCTATTAGTGAACTATCTCTCCAGGGATTGTGAAAGATGTTCTACTAGAAATATTCTTGTTATTGCTTCGACTCATATTCCCCAAAAAGTGGATCCCGCTCTAATAGCCCCGAATCAATTCAATACATGTATTAAGATACGAAGGCTTCTTATTCCACAACAACGAAAGCGCTTTTTCACTCTTTCATATACTAGGGGATTTCACTTGGAAAAGAAAATGTTCCATACTAATCGATTCGGGTCCACAGCCATGGGTTCCAATGCACGAGATCTTGTAGCACTTGCCAATGAGGCCCTATCAATTAGTATTACACAGAAGAAATCAATTCTAGACACTAATACAATTAGATCTGCTCTTCATAGACAAACTTGGGATTTGCGAGCCCATGTAATACCGGTTCAGGATCACGGGATCCTTTTCTATCAGATAGGAAGGGCTGTTGTGCAAAAAGTACTTCTAGGAAATTGCCTCCTAGATCCTATATCTATCTATATAAAGAAGCAATTGTGTGAAGAAGGGGATCCTTATTTGTACAAATGGTACTTCGAACTTGGAACGAGCATGAAGAAATTAACGATACTTCTTTATCTTTTGAGTTGTTCTGCCGGATCGGTCGCTCAAGACCTTTGGTCTCTACCCGGACCCGATGAAAAAAATAGGATCACTTCTTATCGGTTCGTTGAGAATGATTCTGATCTAGTTCATGGCCTAGTAGAAATAGAAGGCGCTCTGATGGCATCCTCGCGGACAGAAAGAGATTGCAGTCGGTTTGATAATGATCGAGTGAAATTCCTTCTTCGGCCCGAACCAAGGAATCCCTTATATATGATGCAAAATGGATCTTATTCTATCGTTGATCAGAAATTTCTCTATCAAAAATACGAATCGGAGTTTGAAGAAGGGGAAATAGAGGAGGGTTTCTTCGATCACATAGACTGGGCTCCTAGAATATGGCGCCCTTGGGAATTTCTATTTGATTGTATCGAAAGGCCCAATGAATTGGGATTTCCCTATTGGGCCGGTCGGGGGATCCTTTATGATGAAAAGGATGAGCTTCAAGAGGAGGATCAGCTTCAAGAGGAGGATGAGCGTCAAGAGGAGGATGAGCTTCAAGAGGGGGATTCGGAGTTCTTGCAGAGTGAAACCATGCAGTACCCGCCACGAGCTAGATTTTCCAAAGAACAAGGCTTTTTTCGAATAA